GTTAATGTAGCTTAATTTTGATCAAAGCAAGGCACTGAAAATGCCTAGATGAGTCATGAGACTCCATAAACATAAAGGTTTGGTCCTAGCCCTCCTGTTAATTTTTAATAAGATTATACATGCAAGTCTCTACATCCCAGTGAGAATGCCCTTTAAATCCATTTAGCCGATTAAAAGGAGCGGGTATCAAGCACACTCAACAAGTAGCTCACAACGCCTTGCTCAACCACACCCCCACGGGACACAGCAGTAATAAAAATTAAGCTATGAACGAAAGTTCGACTAAGCTATATTAACTCGAGGGTTGGTAAATTTCGTGCCAGCCACCGCGGTCATACGATTAACCCAAATTAACAGGTTCACGGCGTAAAGTGTGTTAAGGATTAGCTAACACTAAAGTTAAAACTTAGCCAAGCCGTAAAAAGCTGCCGCTAATACAAAATATACTACGAAAGTGACTTTATTAACTCCGATTACACGACAGCTAAGACCCAAACTGGGATTAGATACCCCACTATGCTTAGCCATAAACACAAATAATTTGCACAACAAAATTACTCGCCAGAGAACTACTAGCAACAGCTTAAAACTCAAAGGACTTGGCGGTGCTTCACATCCCTCTAGAGGAGCCTGTTCTATAATCGATAAACCCCGATAAACCTCACCATCCCTTGCTAATTCAGTCTATATACCGCCATCTTCAGCAAACCCTTAAAAGGAAAGAAAGTAAGCATAATCATCACACGTAAAAAAGTTAGGTCAAGGTGTAACCCATGGGATGGAAAGAAATGGGCTACATTTTCTAAGTAAGAACAGTCATACAAAAGTTTTTATGAAATTAATAACTGAAGGTGGATTTAGTAGTAAATTAAGAATAGAGAGCTTAATTGAACTGGGCCATGAAGCACGCACACACCGCCCGTCACCCTCCTCAAACAACACCTCAAACATACATAAATATGTACAAAAATATATCTAGAGGAGATAAGTCGTAACAAGGTAAGCGTACTGGAAAGTGTGCTTGGATGAACCAAAGTGTAGCTTAAATAAAGCATCTGGCTTACACCCAGAAGATTTCACACACAATGACCACTTTGAACTAGGACTAGCCCAAACAACTAAACAACCCAACTACCAAGCAAAAATAAAACAAAACATTTAATCGCTTACTAGAGTATAGGAGATAGAAATTTTTAACAGGAGCTATAGAGATAGTACCCTAAGGAAAGATGAAAGAACACCTAAAGTAAAAAACAGCAAAGATTACCCCTTCTACCTTTTGCATAATGAGTTAGCTAGAACAACTTAACAAAGAGAACTTAAGCTAAGCCCCCCGAAACCAGACGAGCTACCTACGGACAATCCCCAGGGATGAACTCATCTATGTCGCAAAATAGTGAGAAGATCTATAGGTAGAGGTGAAAAGCCAAACGAGCCTGGTGATAGCTGGTTGCCCAGAATGGAATTTCAGTTCAACTTTAAACTTACCTAACAACCTAGAAATTTTAATGTAAGTTTAAATTATAGTCTAAAAAGGTACAGCTTTTTAGATAAAGGATACAACCTTACTTAGAGAGTAAATATGATCGAAAGACCACAGTAGGCCTAAAAGCAGCCACCAATCAAGAAAGCGTTAAAGCTCAACAACTGAGTTACCATAATACCAAGAATCCCCCGAAAATCAACTCCTAATATAATACTGGGCCAATCTATTAAATCATAGAAGAGACAATGCTAATATGAGTAACAAGAATTTTTTTCTCCTTGCATAAACTTATATCCGAAACGAATAATCACTGATAGTTAACAACAAAATAAGAATAATTAACCGATAAAACACCTATTAGCCCAATTGTTAAACCAACACAGGAATGCAACTAAGGAAAGATTAAAAGAAGTAAAAGGAACTCGGCAAACACAAACCCCGCCTGTTTACCAAAAACATCACCTCTAGCATTACTAGTATTAGAGGCACTGCCTGCCCAGTGACACGAGTTAAACGGCCGCGGTATTCTGACCGTGCAAAGGTAGCATAATCATTTGTTCTATAAATAAGGACTTGTATGAATGGCCACACGAGGGTTCTACTGTCTCTTACTTCCAATCGGTGAAATTGACCTTCCCGTGAAGAGGCGGGAATATAACAATAAGACGAGAAGACCCTATGGAGCTTTAATTAACTAACCCAATAGAATTTATTCAATTAACCAATATGGGACAAAGTAATTCTACAGTGGGACAGCAATTTAGGTTGGGGCGACCTCGGAGTATAGCACAACCCCCGAGTGATATAAATCTAGACATACCTGTCAAAACGAACTATCATAAATTGATCCAAAAATTTTTGATCAACGGAACAAGTTACCCTAGGGATAACAGCGCAATCCTATTCAAGAGTTCATATCGACAATAGGGTTTACGACCTCGATGTTGGATCAGGACATCCCAATGGTGCAGCAGCTATTAAAGGTTCGTTTGTTCAACGATTAAAGTCCTACGTGATCTGAGTTCAGACCGGAGTAATCCAGGTCGGTTTCTATCTATTAACCAGTCTCTCCCAGTACGAAAGGACAAGAGAGACAAGGCCCACTTCGACGAAGCGCCTTAGGACTAATATATGACATAATCTTAATATAACCAGTTCAACTACACTATTCAACCCGAGAACAGGGTTTGTTAGGGTGCAGAGCCCGGTAATTGCATAAAACTTAAACTTTTACCCCCAGAGGTTCAACTCCTCTCCCTAATAACATGTTTATAATTAATATTCTCTCACTAATAATCCCCATTCTTCTAGCCGTAGCCTTCCTAACTCTAGTAGAACGAAAAGTACTAGGTTACATACAACTCCGAAAAGGACCCAACATTATAGGACCATACGGACTTCTCCAACCCATCGCGGATGCCATAAAACTTTTTACCAAGGAACCTTTACGACCATCAACTTCCTCCACATCAATATTCATCATAGCCCCTATTCTGGCCCTATCCCTAGCCCTAACCATATGGGCCCCACTACCTATACCGTACCCTCTCATCAATATAAACCTAGGAGTACTATTTATACTAGCAATATCAAGCCTAGCCGTCTATTCAATTCTATGATCCGGATGAGCATCGAATTCAAAATACGCTCTCATCGGAGCCCTACGAGCTGTGGCTCAAACCATCTCCTACGAAGTAACCCTAGCCATCATTCTCTTGTCCGTACTACTAATAAACGGATCATTCTCTTTAACCACACTAATTACTACTCAAGAACATCTCTGACTTATTTTCCCCGCATGACCCCTAGCTATGATATGATTTATCTCCACTTTAGCAGAGACCAATCGTGCCCCCTTTGATCTAACCGAAGGAGAATCAGAATTAGTATCAGGCTTCAACGTAGAATATGCAGCAGGCCCATTCGCCCTATTCTTCCTGGCAGAATACGCCAACATTATTATAATAAATATATTCACAACCACTCTATTTCTTGGAGCATACCACAATCCTTGCATGCCTGAACTATATACCATCAACTTCACACTAAAAACTCTAGCACTGACAACCTTATTCCTATGAATTCGGGCATCATACCCACGATTTCGTTATGACCAACTCATACACCTCTTATGAAAAAACTTTCTACCTTTAACACTAGCTCTATGCATATGACACATGGCTCTGCCCATCATCACAGCAAGTGTTCCTCCACAAACCTAAGAAATATGTCTGATTAAAAGAGTTACTTTGATAGAGTAAATAATAGAGGTTCGAGTCCTCTTATTTCTAGGACAATAGGAATCGAACCTAATCTTAAGAATTCAAAGATCTTCGTGCTACCCAGCAATACACCATATCCTACAGTAAGGTCAGCTAAATAAGCTATCGGGCCCATACCCCGAAAATGTTGGTTAACTCCCTTCCCATACTAATAAAACCCCTAACCTATATTACAATCATAACAACCATAATATCAGGAACCATAATCGTCTTAATAAGTTCCCACTGACTAATAATTTGAATTGGATTCGAAATGAATATACTAGCTTTCATTCCTATCCTAATAAAAAATTTCAACCCACGAACCATGGAAGCATCCACAAAGTACTTCCTGACCCAGGCCACTGCATCAATACTATTAATATTAGGCATTACCATTAACTTGATACTCTCAGGACAATGAACAGTACTAAAACCTTCTAATCTAACATCATCAAGCCTTATAACCATCGCTTTGGCAATAAAACTCGGAATATCCCCATTCCACTTCTGAGTACCTGAAGTCACTCAAGGAACCTCACTACCCTCAGGCATAATTTTACTCACATGACAAAAAATCGCACCCCTATCAATCCTCTACCAAATCGCACCATCCATTAACTCCGGACTGCTAGCCACCATAGCAATCGCATCAGTACTAGTTGGAGGCTGAGGAGGACTAAACCAAACCCAACTTCGAAAAATTCTAGCCTATTCATCAATTACCCACATAGGATGAATGGCCATCATCATAATATACAACCCTACCCTAACACTCCTAAACCTAGCAATCTACATCACTATAACACTCGGAACATTTATACTATTTATCCACAACTCATCCACAACAACTCTATCCCTATCCCACACATGAAACAAACTACCTCTCATGACATCCATAATCTTAATACTAATATTATCACTCGGAGGTCTTCCCCCTCTCTCAGGATTCGTACCCAAATGAATAATCATTCAGGAATTAACAAAAAATGACATAATTATTCTACCAATGTTCATAGCCATATCCGCACTGCTGAACTTACACTTCTACATACGCTTATCTTACACTACAACACTAACAATATTCCCATCAACTAACAACATAAAAATAAAATGACAATTCGAAAGCATAAAAAAGACGGTCCTCCTGCCTCCACTGATTATTCTCTCTACCATACTACTCCCCGTAACTCCAATAATAATCATCTTAGACTAGAGATTTAGGTTAAACTAGACCAAGAGCCTTCAAAGCCCTAAGTAAGTAACGTCGACTTAATCTCTGAGATCTACCTAAGGACTGCGAGATTTTACCCCACATCAGCTGAATGCAAATCAACTACTTTAATTAAGCTAAGCCCTTCCTAGACAGGTGGGCCTTTATCCCACGAAACTTTAGTTAACAGCTAAATACCCTAGTCAACTGGCTTCAATCTACTTCTCCCGCCGCGTAGAAAAAAAAGGCGGGAGAAGCCCCGGCAGGATTGAAGCTGCTTCTTTGAATTTGCAATTCAACGTGACGTTCACTACAGGGCCTGGTAAAAGGAGGGCTGTAACCTCCGTTCTTAGATTTACAGTCTAATGCTATCGTCAGCCATTTTACCTATGTTTATAAATCGATGACTATTCTCCACAAATCACAAGGACATCGGCACTCTCTATTTATTATTCGGCGCTTGGGCCGGAATGGCTGGTACTGCCCTCAGCCTGTTGATCCGTGCAGAACTAGGTCAACCTGGCACTCTATTAGGGGACGACCAAATCTACAACGTAATTGTCACCGCCCATGCATTCGTAATAATCTTCTTCATAGTTATACCCATCATAACCGGAGGTTTTGGAAACTGATTAGTTCCCCTAATAATCGGAGCCCCCGACATAGCATTTCCTCGGATAAACAATATAAGCTTTTGACTATTGCCACCTTCTTTTCTACTACTATTGGCTTCATCCATGGTAGAGGCGGGAGCGGGAACCGGATGAACCGTCTACCCTCCTCTTGCAGGTAACCTAGCTCACGCAGGACCATCCGTGGACCTGACAATTTTCTCTCTTCACTTGGCAGGGGTATCATCCATTCTAGGGGCCATTAACTTTATCACAACCATTGTCAATATAAAACCTCCCGCAATATCCCAATACCAGACGCCCTTATTTGTATGGTCCGTATTAATTACAGCGGTACTACTGCTGCTATCACTACCAGTAGTGGCGGCTGGCATTACTATGCTGCTCACAGACCGAAATCTGAATACAACTTTCTTTCATCCGTCCGGAGGAGGAGACCCCATCTTGTATCAACACCTATTCTGATTCTTTGGACATCCCGAAGTATATATCCTCATTCTACCAGGATTCGGAATAATTTCACACATCGTCACCTACTACTCAGGAAAGAAGGAGCCTTTTGGCTATATAGGAATGGTCTGGGCGATAATATCTATTGGCTTCTTAGGCTTTATCGTATGAGCACATCATATATTCACTGTAGGGATAGATGTTGACACACGAGCATACTTTACCTCAGCTACCATAATCATCGCAATTCCGACAGGAGTCAAAGTATTTAGCTGACTAGCTACTTTACATGGAGGTAACATCAAATGATCGCCTGCCATACTATGGGCCCTGGGATTTATCTTTCTATTTACGGTAGGAGGCCTTACGGGCATTGTACTGGCAAACTCATCACTGGACATCGTCCTCCATGACACATACTACGTGGTAGCACATTTCCACTATGTGCTATCAATAGGAGCGGTGTTTGCCATTATGGGTGGGTTCGTCCATTGATTCCCTCTATTTTCAGGGTTCACACTTAATAACACCTGAGCAAAAATCCATTTCACAATCATATTTGTTGGAGTTAACATGACATTCTTTCCCCAACACTTTTTAGGACTATCAGGAATACCACGGCGATATTCTGATTACCCAGATGCCTATACAGTATGAAACACGGTCTCTTCTATGGGTTCATTCATTTCACTAACCGCAGTCATACTAATAGTCTTCATAGTCTGAGAGGCCTTCGCATCCAAACGAGAAGTAGAAGCAGTTGAATTAACGTCTTCTAATATCGAATGACTGCATGGATGTCCTCCCCCATATCATACATTTGAAGAACCTGCTTACGTTATATCAAAGTAAGAAAGGAAGGAATCGAACCCTCTAAAACTGGTTTCAAGCCAATATCATAACCACTATGTCTTTCTTAATAAAGAGGTATTAGTAAAAATTATATGACTTTGTCAAAGTCAAGTTATAGGTGGAAGTCCTTTATACCTCTATGGCGTATCCCCTTCAAATAGGCCTCCAAGATGCAACCTCTCCTATCATGGAAGAACTACTACACTTCCACGACCACACACTAATAATCGTATTCTTAATCAGCTCGCTAGTGCTCTACATTATTTCAACTATACTAACCACAAAATTAACTCACACGAACACTATAGACGCACAAGAAGTAGAAACCGTATGAACCATTCTACCAGCCATCATTTTAATTATAATCGCTTTACCATCACTACGAATCCTATATATAATAGATGAAATCAACAGTCCTTTTCTAACCGTGAAGACTATGGGACATCAGTGGTACTGAAGTTACGAATACACCGACTATGAAGACTTAAGTTTCGACTCCTATATAGTACCAACACAAGAATTAAAGCCTGGAGAACTACGACTGCTAGAAGTAGACAATCGAATAGTACTACCAATAGAAATAACAGTTCGTATACTAATCTCATCAGAAGATGTCCTCCACTCATGAACTGTCCCGTCTTTAGGATTAAAGACCGATGCTATCCCAGGACGATTAAACCAGACTACCTTAATAGCTATGCGACCAGGACTATATTACGGTCAATGCTCAGAAATTTGTGGCTCAAACCATAGCTTCATGCCCATCGTCCTTGAATCAGTCCCATTGTCTTACTTTGAGAAATGATCAGCCTCAATTCTTCAATCATTAAGAAGCTATAAAGCGTTAACCTTTTAAGTTAAAGATTGAAGGTATTCTAGCCCTTCCTTAATGAAATGCCACAGCTAGACACATCAACGTGATTCACTGTAATTGTATCCACGATTCTAACTTTATTCATCGTATTCCAATTAAAAATTTCAAAACACTCCCTTCAAACGAGTCTAGAACTGAAATCAACACTACCACTGAAGACCAACGCACCATGAGATAAAAAATGAACGAAAATCTATTTACCTCTTTCACTTCCCCTACCATAATGGGCTTCCCTGTCGTGATATTAATCATTCTATTCCCAAGTATCATATTCCCCTCACCTGACCGATTAATTAATAATCGCCTCGCCTCAATTCAACAATGACTAATCCAACTAACATCAAAACAGATAATATCCATTCATAATCATAAAGGACAAACATGAACATTAATACTCATATCACTCATTATATTTATTGGATCTACCAACCTGCTGGGCCTTCTACCACACTCATTTACCCCTACTACTCAACTATCAATAAACCTGGGGATAGCCATCCCCCTGTGAGCAGGAGCAGTTATTACAGGATTCCGATATAAAACTAAAGCATCCTTAGCCCACTTCCTCCCTCAAGGAACACCTCTTCCTCTTATCCCTATGTTAGTGATCATCGAGACCATCAGCCTATTCATCCAACCAATCGCTTTAGCCGTGCGATTAACAGCCAACATTACCGCAGGTCACCTATTAATACACCTGATTGGAGGAGCTACCCTCGCCCTAACCAATATCAGCATAACCACAGCCCTCATCACCTTTATTATTCTCATTCTACTCACCATTCTTGAATTTGCTGTAGCCCTAATTCAGGCCTACGTCTTTACCTTACTAGTAAGCCTGTACTTACACGACAACACCTAATGACACACCAAACCCATACATATCATATAGTCAACCCTAGTCCATGGCCACTAACAGGAGCCCTTTCAACCCTACTCATGACATCAGGCCTAATTATGTGATTTCACTTCAACTCAACTCACCTACTACTCCTGGGTCTTATAACCAGTGTGTTGACCATATGCCAATGATGACGAGACATTGTACGAGAAAGCACATTCCAAGGCCATCACACACCAACCGTGCAAAAAGGTCTTCGATATGGCATAATCCTCTTCATTACATCAGAAGTGTTCTTTTTCGCCGGCTTTTTCTGAGCATTCTATCACTCCAGTCTAGCTCCTACTCCCGAACTAGGGGGATGTTGACCACCTACGGGTATTACACCCTTAAACCCATTGGAAGTCCCACTACTCAACACCTCAGTGCTATTAGCTTCAGGCGTATCAATTACCTGAGCTCACCTCTGCCTAATGGAAGGAAACCGCAAGCATATACTCCAAGCACTATTCATCACTATCCTCTTAGGCCTGTATTTTACGCTTCTACAGGCTTCAGAGTACTATGAAACTTCTTTCACAATTTCAGATGGGATTTATGGCTCTACATTCTTCGTAGCCACAGGATTTCATGGCCTCCACGTAATCATCGGCTCAACTTTCCTAATTGTATGCTTCCTACGACAACTGAAATTCCACTTCACATCTAATCACCATTTCGGGTTTGAAGCCGCTGCCTGATACTGACACTTTGTAGACGTCGTGTGATTATTCCTATATGTATCCATTTATTGATGAGGATCTTGCTTCCTTAGTATCAACAAGTACGGTCGACTTCCAATCAACCAGGTTCTGGTTATAACCCAGAAGAAAGCAATAAATATAATTCTAACCTTACTCACTAATACAGCTCTAGCCTCCCTACTCATGCTGATCGCATTCTGACTCCCCCAATTAAATACTTACTCAGAAAAAGCCAGCCCTTATGAGTGTGGATTTGATCCTATGGGATCAGCACGCCTACCTTTCTCCATAAAATTCTTCTTAGTGGCCATCACATTTCTGTTATTCGATCTAGAAATCGCACTTCTTCTACCTCTCCCGTGAGCATCACACGCGAATAATATAACTACCGTACTCACCACAGCACTCATGCTAATTTCTCTTCTAGCTGCAAGCCTGGCCTATGAGTGAGCCGAAAAAGGACTTGAGTGAACAGAATATGATAATTAGTTTAACCTAAAACAAATGATTTCGACTCATTAAATTACGACTTACATCGTAATTATCAAGTGTCCATAGTATATGCTAATATCTTTATAGCCTTTGTCGTGTCTTTAATAGGAATGCTCGTATATCGATCTCACCTAATATCTTCCCTACTCTGCCTGGAAGGCATAATACTGTCCCTATTTGTAATAATATCAGTAACAATCCTGAATAACCACTTCACACTGGCTAATATGGCACCCATTATCCTACTCGTATTTGCCGCCTGCGAAGCAGCCCTGGGATTATCACTCCTAGTAATAGTATCTAACACATACGGAACCGATTACGTACAGAACTTAAACCTCTTACAATGCTAAAAATCATCATTCCCACTATTATACTAATACCCCTTACATGAATATCAAAACCCAACATGATCTGAATTAACACAACGGCCTATAGTCTACTAATTAACCTTATTACTCTTTCATTTCTCAATCAATCTAACGATAATAACTTAAACCTATCCCTATTATTCTCCACAGACTCTCTCTCGACCCCTCTCCTAGCACTCACAACATGACTCCTACCCTTGATACTTATAGCCAGCCAGCATCACCTATCAAAAGAACCACTAACTCGAAAAAAACTATACATTACAATATTAATCTCCTTGCAACTACTCTTAATCATGACCTTCACCGCTACAGAACTAATTATATTCTACATCCTATTTGAGGCAACTCTAGTGCCTACACTAATTATCATTACCCGATGAGGAAACCAAACAGAACGTTTAAACGCAGGACTATATTTTCTGTTTTATACACTAACAGGATCACTACCTCTTCTAATCGCACTATTGCACATACAAAACAATATAGGCACGTTAAACCTCTTGGTCACCCAATATATGACTCAAACTCTACTAGACTCCTGATCTAATATTTTTCTATGACTAGCGTGCATGACAGCATTTATAGTAAAAATACCCCTATATGGTCTTCACCTATGACTGCCTAAAGCACACGTAGAAGCTCCCATCGCCGGATCCATAGTTCTTGCTGCCGTACTCCTAAAACTAGGCGGTTATGGCATAATACGGATTACAACACTACTCAATCCCCTAACAAATTTTATAGCCTACCCATTCATAATATTATCGCTATGAGGCATAATTATAACAAGCTCTATCTGCCTACGTCAAACAGACCTAAAGTCATTAATCGCATATTCTTCTGTCAGCCACATAGCCCTAGTAATTGTAGCTATTCTCATCCAGACACCATGAAGCTATATAGGAGCGACCGCTCTAATAATCGCCCACGGTCTCACGTCATCCATACTATTCTGCCTGGCTAACTCTAACTATGAGCGCACTCACAGCCGAATCATAATTCTAACACGAGGCCTACAAACCCTACTACCACTAATAGCCATGTGATGACTACTAGCAAGCCTCACCAACCTGGCACTACCGCCCACCATTAACCTAATTGGAGAGTTACTAGTAGTAATTACTTCATTCTCATGATCTAACATTACCATCACCCTAATAGGAGCCAACATCATCATCACCGCCTTATACTCTCTCTATATACTCACTATAACACAACGCGGAAAATACACTCACCACATTAAAAATATCAAACCCTCTTTTACACGAGAAAATGCCTTAATAGCACTCCACCTGCTTCCTCTACTGCTACTATCACTCAATCCTAAAGTAATTCTAGGGCCCCTATGCTGTAAATATAGTTTAGTAAAAACATTAGATTGTGAGTCTAATAACAAGAGTTTAAATCTTTTTATTTACCGAAAAAGAATGCAAGAACTGCTAACTCATGCTTCCGTGTATAAAAACACGGCTTTTTTCAACTTTTAAAGGATAGAAGTAATCCATTGGTCTTAGGAACCAAAAAATTGGTGCAACTCCAGATAAAAGTAATTAACCTATTCACTTCCTCCGTTATCACAACATTACTAATACTCACCATACCTATCATATTAGCTAGCACCTCGATCTACAAGAGCAAACTCTACCCAGAGTACGTAAAGACTACTACCTCGTATGCCTTTGTAATTAGCACAGTCCCCATAATAATATTTATTTACTCCGGACAGGAAATGATTATCTCAAACTGACACTGAATGACTATTCAATCCGTAAAACTATCACTAAGTTTTAAACTAGACCACTTCTCAATAATCTTCATACCCGTAGCCCTATTCATTACATGATCCATCATAGAATTCTCAATATGATATATAAACTCAGATCCTTACATTAATAAATTCTTCAAGTACTTACTAATATTCCTTGTCACCATAATAATTTTGGTTACCGCAAATAATTTATTCCAACTGTTTATCGGCTGAGAAGGAGTTGGCATCATATCATTTCTACTTATCGGGTGGTGATACGGACGATCGGACGCAAACACAGCCGCTCTACAAGCGATCCTTTATAACCGCATTGGAGATGTAGGTCTCATCATAGCCATAGCATGATTTCTAACAAACCTAAATACATGAGATCTCCAACAAATCTTTATAGCCGACCACAACAACCTAAATATACCACTCTTAGGCCTTCTACTAGCGGCAGCTGGTAAATCAGCCCAGTTTGGCCTCCACCCATGACTACCTTCAGCCATAGAAGGACCCACACCAGTGTCAGCCTTACTACACTCAAGCACTATAGTTGTAGCAGGGGTTTTCCTCCTGATTCGCTTTCACCCGCTAATTGAGCAAAGCGCAATAACGCAAACAGCTATCTTATGCCTAGGAGCCACAACCACATTATTCACAGCAATTTGTGCCCTCACCCAAAATGACATCAAAAAAATTATCGCATTCTCAACTTCGAGCCAATTAGGATTAATAATGGTCACAATCGGCATTAACCAACCATATCTGGCATTCCTACACATCTGTACCCACGCATTCTTTAAAGCCATACTATTCATATGCTCAGGATCCATTATTCACAGCTTAAACGACGAGCAACACATCCGAAAGATAGGAGGCCTATTCAAAATACTGCCACTCACCACTACTTCACTGGTAGTTGGCAGCCTAGCACTCACAGGGATACCATTTCTCACAGGATTCTATTCCAAAGACCCCATCATTGAGACCGCCAACACATCATATACAAACGCCTGAGCCCTAATATTAACCCTCACAGCCACATCCATAACAGCCGCCTACAGTACTCGGATCATATTCTTCACTCTCCTAGGACAACCTCGCTCTAACCCCACAGTAATATCTAGTGAAAATAACCCCCTCCTGATCAACTCCATCAAACGCCTACTGGTAGGGAGCATTTTCGCAGGGTACCTAATATTCTATAGCATCCCACCCACAACTGTCCCACAAACAACCATACCACATTACCTAAAACTTACGGCCCTCGTTGTAACGCTTCTAGGCTTTATTGTAGCCTTAGAGCTAACCACCACCTCACATAAACTCAAATTTAAATATACATCAAACTTATTCAAATTCTCAAGTCTTCTAGGGTACTTCCCTGCCATCATCCACCGCTTCATACCATCTATCGGCCTATCAACAAGCCAAAAACTGGCATTCACACTAATAGACTCAACCTGACTGGAAAATGTGTTACCGAAATCCATCTCTTACTTTCACATAAAGTCATCAACCATTATCTCCAATCAAAAAGGTCTTATTAAGCTGTACTTTCTATCTTTTATAATTACCCTAGCCTTAGCCCTAACTATAATTAAGTACCACGGGTAATCTCCATAATAACTAACACCCCGATGAAAAGAGACCACCCAGTCACAACAACTAATCAAGTACCATAGCTATACAAGGCCGCAATACCTATGGCCTCCTCACTAAAAAATCCTGAATCTCCTGTGTCGTAAATTACCCAATCACCCATACCATTAAATCCAAACACAACATCAACCTCGTCATCTTTCAAAACATAACAAGCCAACAACAACTCTGACAAGAGACCCACAATAAACGCACCTAACACAGCCTTATTAGAAACTCAAACCTCGGGATATTGCTCAGTAGCCATGGCGGTAGTATAACCAAAAACAACAAGTATACCTCCCAAATAAATCAAAAATACTATTAAACCTAAAAAGGATCCACCAAAACTCAACACAATCCCACAACCAACAGCCCCACTAACAATCAAAACTAACCCGCCATAAATAGGGGAAGGCTTAGAAGAGAAACCCACAAAACCAATTACAAAAATAATACTTAAAATAAACACAATATATGTTATCATTATTCCCACGTGGAATCTAACCACGACCAATGATATGAAAAATCACCGTTGTAATTCAACTATGAGAACACTAATGACCAACATTCGAAAAACCCACCCACTAGCTAAAATCATCAACAACACATTTATCGACTTACCCACACCATCAAACATCTCGGCGTGATGGAACTTCGGATCCCTGCTCGCTACTTGCTTAATTCTACAAATCCTAACGGGCCTATTTCTAGCCATACACTATACTTCAGACACCACCACAGCTTTCTCATCAATCACACATATCTGCCGAGATGTCAACTATGGTTGAATCATTCGATATATACACGCAAATGGAGCTTCTATATTTTTCATCTGCCTCTATGCACACATAGGGCGGGGAATCTACTACGGCTCCTACACCCTCGCAGAAACATGGAACATCGGTATCGTATTATTACTCACTATTATAGCCACAGCATTTATAGGCTATGTATTACCATGAGGACAAATATCCTTCTGAGGAGCAACCGTCATCACCAACCTTCTGTCAGCAATTCCCTATGTAGGGACTGACTTGGTCGAATGAGTCTGAGGGGGGTTTTCAGTTGATAAAGCAACCCTAACACGATTCCTCGCCCTCCACTTCGTTCTTCCATTCATGGCATTAGCACTAACAGCAGTACACCTACTATTTCTCCACGAAACAGGATCTAACAACCCTTCGGGAATCCTATCTGACTCAGACAAAATCCCATTTCACCCGTACTACACAATTAAAGATATCCTAGGGCTCATCATTCTAATCCTAATCCTAATACTACTAGTACTATTCTCACCAGATTTACTGGGAGACCCGGACAATTACACCCCAGCCAACCCTCTCAGCACCCCACCCCATATCAAACCCGAATGATATTTCCTATTCGCCTACGCTATCCTCCGATCTATTCCCAACAAACTCGGGGGAGTACTAGCTCTACTCCTATCCATCCTAGTCCTGGCTATTGTTCCGTCTCTCCACACATCGAAACAACGGAGCATAATATTCCGACCAATTAGTCAATGCCTGTTCTGACTACTAGTAGCTGACCTCATCACATTAACATGAATCGGAGGACAACCAGTCGAACACCCATTCATCATCATCGGCCAACTAGCCTCAATTCTATACTTTATAATTCTACTAGTATTTATGCCTATTGCCGGTATAATCGAAAACAGTATCTTGAAGTGAAGAGTCTTAGTAGTATATTAATTACCTTGGTCTTGTAAACCAAAGACGGAGAACACCACAACCCTCCCTAAGACTCAAGGAAGAGGTAACTACCCCATCACCAGCACCCAAAGCTGATATTCTACTTAAACTATTCCCTGACGCCCTACCATTCATATATAACATCACCCCTACTGTACCATCACAGTATCTTTTCCCCCCCTATGTATATCGTGCATTAATGGTTTGCCCCATGCATATAAGCATGTACATATAATGGTTGATTTTACATAATCACATACTATTTAAACACTTTGATCTAGGGATTATAAGATCTTCAGGACGAATGTAATTCACTTGGTCCGTCAAGCTTGATCACCAGGCCTCGAGAAACCAGCAACCCTTGTGAAACGTATACCTCTTCTCGCTCCGGGCCCATGACCATGTGGGGGTAGCTAGACTGAATCTATACCTGGCATCTGGTTCTTACCTCAGGGCCATGAAAGATCTCGAATTCAATCCTACTAACCTCTCAAATGGGACATCTCGATGGACTTATGACAAATCAGCCCATGATCACACATAACTGTGATGTCATGCATTTGGTACTTTTTTAATTTTGGGGGGGGAAATTGCTATGACTCAGCTATGACCGTAAAGGTCTCGACGCAGTCAAATAACTTGTAGCTGGACTTATTTAATATCATTTACCAACATCATACAACCATGAGGTGCATTTTAGTCAATGGTCACAGGACATACACGTACACACGTACACGTACACACGTACACGTACACACGTACACGTACACACGTACACGTACACACGTACACGTATACACGTACACGTACACACGTACACGTACACGTACACGTACACGTACACACGTACACACGTATACACGTATACACGTATACACGTATACACGTATACACGTATACACGTATACACGTATACACGTACACGTACACGTATACGCGTATACACGTATTTAAACGATAGACATAGAATTAACTAAGACAAACCCCCCTTACCCCCCGTAACTTCAACAGGTGTCCAAATACCTTCTTTCGCTCTGCCAAACCCCAAAAACAGAACCAGGCAAATGTAACCAGGATGAAGCCAAAGATACGCGCAACCTAATCTTAATCTCACTAAACCAACCCCAGTGTGTAAGTCACAAAACGCGGACATAACACCTTAATCTTAAGTCTATCTATAGATAAAATTATTCATCTCTAACTCCCTCCTATTGACCTCTCTTTTTTTCCCACCA